AAAAGCCTGGTAAAGTAAAGGCTGTACAAGGGAACGAGAAAGGGGTTTTCTAAGAAAGAGTTTGGGAATGTCCCGCTTAGTTAACAAACATCGAGTTTGGAGTCGGGGCAGCATGGATCCGAGACTATTGAAGTGAAGTTTGGAATCATTGCGGTTTTCTATCTTCAGATTACCAAATTGTAAAATCACCAAGGCCTTTCAGCGATTTGACGCGCCCCCCTAAGCTAGACGCTTCACCTACCTGACCTCAGAGAGAATAGAATGAGTCGCCCTAGCCTTAGTCTTACTAAGAGTAAGAGTTTGAATTGCTCTGTAGGATAGTAGGGCGAATGAATTGCATTAGTGCGATTTGGCTAGCTGAATCGCCCAGCGAACAAATCGCCTACTTGCTGCTCTTTGTCTAAGATTGGACTAAAGGAAAGGTACCAGCATATTTTTTTGTTGCTTTTGTTTTGGCCGTAGGTTGTACGCCAGCCATACGTAGCTTGAACTGTGATGGCCGCAATGCTTAGCTATTGCCGATCCCCAAGACGCCTTTGGTTGAATGTTCACACCTGATCCACCGTCTGCACTTCCTACATTCACTCCCGGAAATTGAAACAGGAAAGAATTGTAACCTCCCGGTCTGCTGTAGTCAGCCTCACGGTGTGCCTGACTGGCGAGTCTGCCGTCTCCACGGCTTTCCCTTTTGCGGGCTGCTCCTCAAGCCTTCGAGTGCCGATCTTCGCTTGGGCCGGCTCCGAGGCTCTACTACCCTGGCTTTTCATTGGTTCTTCCCAGGGGCCCCTTATCGTATCGCGCGCGCATCTTCAAGCAATCGGGGGGAGGCGCCGAATACATAGATGAGGCGGTCCGGGGAATGAAAGCCCATTCCCTCGTACTCTGGAACTCCTTAACTTCGGTTGAACAAAAAAGGTTCAATCTTGTGAAACCATAGCGTAGGCGAAACCAGGCAGCCCTCTCAGGCCCAGACTTTGACCTTCTCCGGTCCTGGTTGGATTCTTTCCTTCCTTCCCCCAGCAGGCAACAACACTGGGAGAAAGACGATCAGGATCTCACGTGTGGCAGCTGTTGGAACAAACTCTGAATCCACGAGGTACCCACCTAAAGAAAAAGGAAACTCACCACTCACTGGTAAAAGAGAAGAGAGAAAGGACCAATTGAGGGCCCCGGGGCCGGAATGCGGTAGGGTCTTCAAGCCCCGCGCTCGATTCTCGAGATTCATGGGCCGTCTCGCGAAGATCTTCGATCCGAACCTTCGCATCTACTCTCTCTTACTCTTAAAGGTTGCTTTGCTTCGTTATCGCCCCTCGCTACTGCTCAACCTCGCTATCGCATTTATTCTTGCCGGCCCTTCCAGATTCCAATTCCTTATTGAGATCGAGATCTTGTTCCATTAGACCTAGTTTGGTCAGATCAGTTCCATAATCTAGCTTGCCCGGGCCGGGCTTTCAGTCTTTTCTTTGGTCGGGCCGGCCGTAATGAATGATCGTTGTTCGAGAACAATAAGACTTCAGTTAAGGGTTTCGCTATCGCTCTTCGCCTCGCCTAAAGTTGTAACTTCGCTCTTCGCTTCGATTCTTCGCCATCGCGAGAATATAGCAGAGCTATCGCTCAGCTGCTTCGCGTATTACGAAAGCCGTATTGCCCGAAGGGGGCATGCTGCAAGAGCGTAGGTGAGTGGTAAGCGTATGAGGCGTGCCCGAAGGGCAGCGGCAGCAGTGTGGTTCCAGGTGCCGTCGCTAGATTGAGATCCGCAGGGTGGCGGGGACTTCGACTTCCTTATTTCGGGTGAAGAGAAGGGGTGGTAGGCTTAGTAGGGCTCGAACCTACAATATAACCGTTATGAGCGGTACGTTTCAACCAATTAAACTATAAGCCCCTACGGATCTCTACATGCAATTTGCTCACTTCGGAAAGAGCGGACGGAAAGGGTAGGTCTTTGCTCTATCTGCTTCTTCCTCTTCCCAGGAATGAACAATAAAAAAAAAGGATTTTCTTATTGTTTATAGATAGATAGAGAATATTCTATATTGTTTATTATATTAATTAATTAATATTAATATAATAAAATAATAATAGAATTAATTGCGGCCCTTTCGCGGCTCAACCTGCCGGTACGCTTTCCGGCTCGCAACGACTCAAATGGGCGGGGGCTCTCTATCTGCTTGCAATGCCGACTGTTCGCGTTTAGTTAAAAGTAGAACTTAGCGTCGGTATAACGCGTTTCCAGCACAGAAAAGGGATGCATGCAAGTCCCCATATCTTCTTTTCTCTGAGCCCTTCTCAACATATTTGAGGCACTGATGGAGAGTGGAGGGCACGACCTTGTACTTATGAAGCCACAGTCTCCCAAGTAAAGCGCGATAGGAGGTGTCGACGTCAATCACATAGAATAGAATAACACCTTAGTCTCAAGCTCTCCAAGCGGGAGAGTGATCGATCCCATTGTATTAGACTCGCTTTGATTGAAACCCGTCACATCTTCATGCTCCAAATCGTTAGTTGTAAACCCTCCGAAGAGTTCGATATGGCAGGAGGTTCACTGCAGACCCGGGATCTATCAGGATGCGCTGGATTTCGACATCAAACATTTGCCCTTTCATGTATAAGGGCCGACAATCAATCTCTTTCACAGAAATGGAGTGGCATAAAAAGGAAAATAAGGGATACATTCAAGTCTTCTTCCCTCCTCCTGTTACGCTTTGCCTTTCATTCTGGCTTTCTCCTTCGCCATCACCTAGCTTTCTACCACGATCCAAGCCCTAGCTTTCTATTAAAAATCTGATCATCGGGAAGTCAGTCCACCCAATTCCTTGCTAGGCCGAGGGGGGCTTCTCCAGCCTTATTTGCTTTGTCCCCGGAAATGGCCTCCTTGTTCATTCATCTTTGGTTGTGAGGGACTGCTCGATTATCAGTTGTTACTGATTGACCAGGGTTTCGGGCAATTCTACTCAATCTGTGTATGAACTCTCTTTCATCCTTCTAATCTAAATCCTTCGCCGGACGATGCGATGGGTAATCCATCCTTTTCCCTAAACACCGACAACGAGTCATCGATTCCCTCTCTTCCCGGATTCCCTTAATAGCTTAAGTAGATCTCTAGATACGTTCCATTCTCTTTGACCTGGATATGTACCAAGAGGTGTATAAGGATGGGTGGAAGACCCCAATTAGTCAAAGGAATGCTATGTAGTCCCTGTTGATCAGTCCCAGGTAACCCACCGGGAATATCCGCCAAGCAACTTCTATGCTGACTCTCTTTATCTTATTGAATATTACCAATTCCTCTTCTAGTGAGACATCCACAGGTGATCCCAGTTATTTCCACCTTGGCAATGCAAGTCCCCCTTTCACTAATACCTTTCGATTGGATCCAAGCCCACCAGTGAGAGCTCGTACGCTCGTAAAGTAGGTCAGATCCATCTATTCCATTCCATTGTTCGTGTGCCCTTGTTGGTCAGGTAAGATCCATTCGTTCCTGTTCGTGCCTTGGTTGTTCTAGAAAGTCTCTTTCTTTGTGCCCGACGCTGGGGACTAAGTTGAGAGCTGCCCGGGATCTCCTTCCTATTCTTTAAAGTCTATGACGCTTCTGCCCGAGGCTGCCTTCTGAGTCTGTCTACGAAAAAGGATCGTGCCAAGCTTCAGATTCGGTTTCGAGAGCACTACTTACTTTATTAGTAGGTCTTATCATGATCCTCTAGAATTACAATTGAGCAAAGGACTTGACCAGAAGAGCACAACGGACACTCTGCCAAGCAAGCGGGGTTCAAAGAGAGCACAAATGAAACTATACCACGGTACAAAAGAAGACTTCCTCTTCGCTAGGAGAGCCCTACCCGCGAGAAGACCTCTAATCCAGTAACAGAAAGGGTACGACTCAAAACGAAGTCTTTCATGATCGATTGGCTCCACAAGAAGGGGTTCATGATTTATTGGCGCCAGCAGTACCACTTATTCAGCACCGGTTTCAAGCAACACCACTTCTGCTATCGGCGTGTCCTTTTCTTTTCATTCCCAGATTCTCTATCACTTGGGTGCTCTACCTCGAAATGACATAATGTAAGGGATTTACAGATCTTTGAATGCTCCTCAAGAGGATTGTAAACCAAGATCAACCCGCCTCCCACGAAGTTGTTTCAGTAGTACTCCAATCTCCAAGCGGGTCGATCAATTATCAACGAATGCTGAATAGCGAATGGGCACCACTGGCAAGTAGTGATAGCTTTACCTTTACGTATTTAGGTAGGGAGTCTATCTATTCTCAATAGTCGGCTATTGGACAAATCTTCTTCTTCTTCTATTGATCGTGGTTTTGATCGGTTATTGACGGATCGGATCGTGAGACTGAGACTTTATAACTCTAGTAGTTCCCGTGAGTAAATGAGTCAAAGGTCTATTAGTTCTCTCCGTCTACCATCTGATGCCTTACTTCCAACCGTTTAGTCTGGTGTTGAACTAGTAGTTGCTGAGGGAGCTCTCAATGCCTTTCTGCCTGCTAGACCTGACCTCCTTCCTAGGACATGCCTTCTTTAAGAACGAGCTCTCAATCAGTCCCTGTGGAATTCTTTAATAGAAAGAAGGGTTAAAAGCCGCGTAAAGGTCTTGACTTGTAATGCGTGCAGGCATAAGAAATGGCTCAACAGAGAAGAAAGTTAGCTAGGCCCCCTCACAGGTCCTGCTTAAGCTCCAAGCCTTTTCCCCACAATGGATGTGCCTTTCCGGAAGGAGAAGAGAAGCTCATGACTTTCCATTTCCTTTCTTTTATACGATATTGGAACCAGAGAGAGACTAGCTCCCTTGAGTGGGGAAAGCATTCTTGGTGGCAGCAGTGCCATAAATGCCAGCTTTTACAGCAGAGCAGACCTGGTATTCTATCAGAAATCAGGTGTCAATTGGGACCTGAGAGTTGTAACCGAGTCGTACAAGTGGGTTGAAAAGGCAGTTGTGTTTAGGCCGGAGCTTGGGAACTGATAATCATCAGTTATAGACGGGTTGTTAGTCGTCTTTGCTCCAACTCCCTTATACTCGTTCCACGCCCAATTTGATCAAACTCCTGTGTCTTGATTCAAGGCTCGGATCCTCTCAACATGTAGAAGGAATTCATCCCAAAGCGAGGACCCAAGCTGGGAAGGTGCATAATATTGTAGTGTAAGCACAAAGATAGGTCTGAAAGCGATGAGCAGCAGAAAGATAGCTTAACAGCAAGACCCTCCTTTTACTAAAGTAGAGAAGTGGGAGATTGATTCGTTTAAGTAGTTAAGGCCATTAGCCTTTACTTTAATTCGTTGGAATCGCTAGTAATCAGTAATCGCGGATCAGCATGCCAGCATTGCAGCTATTTCGGAGTGGGAGTAATTCTCCTAAGAATAAGAAAGAGTAAAGAAGTACTTTGTTCGAATCAACGTGTGTCACGAATGAGATTGGTTCTCTTTTTATTTTCCTATTGGGGATCAGACTCCCCATTTCATAAAGAGAAAATGGCCCTATTACACTCTACACTCATGGTCAGGTAAGTGCTTATGCTGCTTGACGCAACTACCACTGGAAAGCATCAAACAAGCAAGAGTTCCACGCACTTATTCACCGAATTCACTGACTAAGCCAACTACTTACTAAAGTCTGTTGGTAGGAGGGTTTCACCCTTGGTCTTCTGCTTTCATGTGAACAAAAGGCAGAAGCGGTCGTCTCTTTCCACTTCCATTAGGATCACTTTCATCCGACTTTCCTTCGCCCCTTGAATCTATCTATTCCGGCTACAGAGCAAGGCAAGGTGTCCTTCCGGGGATTCATTCCTATCCGAGAACCTAACTTCTCACTTACTCAATTACACCTCCTTTCATCACCTGGAATCCCATCGCTTATTACGGATCTGCCTTAGAAGGGGATGACCCGCACCAAAGCCAATGAAGAACGTCAAAGGCATAGTCTCTTACTAAAGAGACCTTTCTGAGCAGCTTTCACTCTCATAGCAAAGAAAGAATCATGCGCAACAGGCTTCCGCCAGACAATTGGACCGCTCACTACTTGGGATATTACTGGGAGACTGATCATCCAAAGGAGAGCAAAGAAAATAGGGTTTCGGTTGCTTCACTTCACAAGGTAAGGGAGGCTGGGCTATTCATTACCGAGCTACTCTACGTATTGGTAGGGCTATAACCCTCTCTTTGAAATCCCCTCTTCATCGGGTCAGGCTGAAAAGGCCTCGTTCTTCCTTCCTGAAAAAAGGGGTATCCTAGTCTGCCGCTTGGGGTGCCTCAGCTGCTTTGTATGATTCATATGAAGCAATCGGATGCGGATTATTCTGCTTCGTAGGGGGATTCAGATGTGGATTCTGAGGCTAATGCTGCTTCATACCTTACCCGGTTCGTTGGAACCACTTCGTTCGAATCCACGGAACTACGAAGCTAGTCTGATCTGGGAAGGAGCAAAGAGCCCACTTCCTACAATAGCTATCTTTTTTTTCTTTCGCAAAGTTCTCATTTGGCACTGCCTACCTATGGTCATGGCAGCTTAACGGCCAATCTCTGGTCATTACAGCTCGCATATTCAACGAGACCAGGTGCCCACTTCCCTCGAATGCTGCATTGGAGCGAGTTCTTCCACTGAAGAGTCAAGTTCTGGTAGCCATCCATACGCTTCTCCCGAACTTTGATGAACCCCCGGTACCGGAAATTCAGTCAATAAGCAAGATTCAAAATCCCTCCTAATCTATCCCTCTACCAGCAGCTAGGGACCAGCTACCAGAGCAAGCAGACAAGCAGACTTCCTTGGCGACAACCCCAATCCGCAAAGCAATCTTCCACCGTCTGATGAAGACCTTACATGATTCGTCCTCTCCAATTCCCGCATTATCCCATTCCACTCCTTTAAAGCAGTTGTTGCCGATGATGATGACGAAGTCGTCGAATCACAACCGTCCGATTGATCATCAGAATCACGCAACAAATTCTCCCGAGAATTACGTAGTGTAGACTTTGATTTCTTCATGCTCCAGTGAGTCTTTGGATGAAGGCTCTTGCCGATTAGATCACGGAAACCGATAGCGGAGACACCGGTCATGGCTGGGACATCAGCAGCTTCAAGAATTGTAACGGCAACGTTGAGAACCCCGTGGAACCTACCAGAAGGTCGGCGGACTTGAACTGCACTGAAAGAAGGCAGCTAAATCAGCAATAGAAGAGAACTCCAGATCTATGAATAGCCAACAAAGAGCCTAGCTTTATTACTGGAACTAAACAGCAAGCTGCTCCTACCTTACTTATCGAGAAGGAGTACTTGGACTGAGTAGACTTCTTGTAGTTCTCTTTCCCCTAGCAACCTTTCCTGCTTTCCCGGTTGCAAGGTTTCGAGCTAACTACAGGATTTGCTTCCTAGCTAATAATACTAATTAGTAGTATTGAACTTCGAACTAAAGATTTTCTTTACCTCTAGTTGGAATCCGCCCTGTCCACTCACCACTTATCTCAAAAGCCACTATTTGAGATCTCTGAAGTGAATTCCAAATCAGTCTTTGTGCTTCCATTTCCCTTACGCTCGCTTTTGCTAATGCTACTCGTGCTAGGAGACGATTAGCTCTAAGTGACGAATAGCTCCTATGATCGCGAGCTGCGGCTTGTTTTGTTCGCATCTCCGTAACGGCCTTGTGAAAGCGTTCCAATGACATCTTTAGCCCTCAGTATCTACTGCCAACTCCTTTCACTCCAGTTTACCGTAGCAACTACAGCAAGCTGCCTAGCTCACTGGCTCGTATGACTAGCTCGCTTACTTTAACTCAACAGCCTAGCTCTAACAAGCCAACTCCGTTCCTAGTTTCGCTACCCTGCTTTAGCTCACCACTCAACTCATGCTTCTGTTCGACTCCTGACTAGCCGCACCTTTTCAAGCAAGTAAACTAGTTGCTTCGCTTCGCTTAGCCTACTGTGTAGCCTTCTTTCACTGTAAGTAAGGTCAGGATTGCTTCTCTTCTTGCTAGCGCTATAAGCAAGCTCGGGTAAACAGATGAGCCGGCAGACGGAGCTAGGGCCGTTAGGGGATGTCTGTGAAACAGGCAAGCTTAGCTTTCTTTGTAGTATTTGTTTGTGGGACGGGGAAGTTTCCATCCATATCAAAAGGTGGCTTTGTCTAGAATCAATAAGAGCAGATGAAGGAGATTTCGCAAGAAAAAACCCCTCTTCGTTTAAGGGGGTTGGTTCATATCGTATCTAAACCGATCTTCCTCGCCCTAAGCGGCTGCTCCGCCCTTACTTCTGTGGGTCGACTTCAGTAGACCGAATAGGAAAATGCATAAAGAAAGGTGGACTTCCATAGATGCGATAAAGATGTCAAAAGCGTCTGTTCGGGTAGCAGAGATGCCTACCTATAGTTGGAAGGCTAGCCTAGCGGACATCCTTTCTCTAAGTTAGTAGGCTCCTAAGGCCACTCATAGCGCCCCCGTCGCGCCGTAAGCAGACATTGGTGATTCTAAAGACCAAGACCAAACAGGCCGGCCGGGAATGGCTCCTATGCCTTGCTTGCCAGCGGAAATCCCCTTATTGATCCTACTTATCAGAATAGGAAGAAAGAGATCTTGCTTGGCTTGCTCTGCCCTTCGTGCTAAAGCTTTCTTTGTGTCTGGTGCGCTAGAAGCATCAGTCTATGACGCGCGTTGAGCTTTCTTCCTGCCCACCGCCTATAGATCTGTTCCGATTCTTGGTACTACCCATGAGTACACTTAATTCTCCTTTGGAAAAGCTCAAATGGGTTAGGCTCTAGAAAGCTTATTTTGCTAGCGAGAACTGGGCAAAGCGTCAAAGGATGTGTCGAGAGTGAGCCCACTATAGATACCCCAGAGGGAGACCCCAAACGAAGTCAGTAAACGAGACCAACCCACGGGATGTGCTCCGAGCAGATCGATCTTTCTTTAGTAATGCATTTGGAGGTAGGTTCGACGTACCCAAGGCTCAAAAACAGGCTGAAAGTCTCAATCTAGATCGTCTCTCTTTAGTGAAAAATCGACGCATTAGCATACCGACCTACTTCAGCTAAAGAGGGAAATTCCCTATGTACAGGCAAGCTGACTTAACGGGTCATAGATATGCATGTTAGCGTAACAAGAGTAGGAATGGTGGCACATCTCGTTTTGACGGTCCAATGAGAATCTCAAATCCTCAAGTTATTCCGTATAGCGAAGACTGTCTCATGGTCACAATCATAGATCAAAAATGGCTTCTTTAGGTGCCAACCGAGGCTATACACCAAAGGCTGGGCTCGCTGACCCTGACGGACCGGAACTAATCTAAGGAAGATCTGGTGGCTGCTGCAAACGAAAACCCATAATGTCCCTAAGTAGAGGGAGCTCAGCTCGACGGTTCGATGCGTCCATTTCTCGCTAGACTGAGATCACTATTGGGCACCTCGCAGGGGACACGGAGATCAAACTGGTTAGAAACGAGCGGCACCTTTCAATTCCATGCCTGAGTCAGGATGAGAATCTTAGATCAGATTGGACTTGTGTAGCGAACTCTACCAATTGGGATTTCCGGTTCATAGATGTACGTCATAGTAAATACTATCCACGTGGGAATGTCTATGATTTTGACAAATCAAAGAAGTCTGATATCAGGATTCGGTGTCTCAATTCCTGCAGCTGACTCAAGACGAGGACAGCAGCTATTTGATGATCTGTTGTGTGTCACGACTACTCTACTCGGTAAGGCTTTCCCGGCCAACTGCAAGATGCCTTGGATGAGGGTGCTTCTTGAGAACAAGATATTGAAAGCTTCAAAAAGAGTGCATTAAGATATCGAAAGAGAGCTTCCAGAGGCAAGCCGAAGCGGAGAATCTTTCTCCTAAAGAGTTTCTCTGAGTAGTCTATCAAAGCACAACGAGAATGGCTCTGACTAAGCATCTGGTGAGGGATCAGCTGTGAAACTAGAAAAGCCAGATGAGGCTGGTGACAAGACAAGTTCAAATTGTACTTTTTGTGACCAATATATGACCGAGAAATGAGTTGATGAAC